CAAAAAATAAATCCACTTGGTTTCCGACTTGGTACAACTCAAAGTCATCATTCCCTTTGGTTTGCACAACCAAAAAGGTATTCCGAAGGTTTAGAAGAAGATAAAAAAATAAGAGATTATATAAAAAATTATGTACAAAAGAATCTGAGAATATCCTCTGGGATCGAGGGAATTGCACGTATAGAGATTCAAAAAAGAATCGATCTGATACAGGTCATAATCTATATGGGATTTCCTAAATTATTAATTGAAAATCGACCGCGAGGAATCGAAGAATTACAGACAAATCTACAAAAAGAGTTGAACTGTGTAAACCGAAAACTCAATATTGCTATCACAAGAATTGCAAAGCCTTATGGAAATCCTAATATTCTTGCCGAATTTATAGCCGGACAATTAAAAAATAGAGTTTCTTTTCGCAAAGCAATGAAAAAGGCTATTGAATTAACCGAACAGGCGGATACAAAAGGAATTCAAATACAAATTGCAGGGCGCATTGATGGAAAAGAAATTGCACGTGTCGAATGGATCAGAGAAGGGAGGGTTCCATTACAAACCATTCGAGCTAAAATTGATTATTGTGCCTATACAGTTCGAACTATCTATGGCGTATTAGGTATCAAAATTTGGATATTTATAAATGAAGAATAAAAAAAATTCTTGGCTTTTATTTTTTTTTTACCCCCAAAACCCAACAAAAAATAAGAAACTCGTTCATTTTTTTGATTGAAGATAAAAAAAAGAGTTCTTAATCCCGTAATTCTTTAATTCTTTTAATTCTATAGGGTTAAATAAAAATTCGATTGAAGATTTGATATAATTGCTATGCTTAGTGTGTGACTCGTTGGTTTTTTTAGAAATAAGGTTCAAAAAAAAAACCTACTAATATGAACTAATAACTATAGAACTAAGAACCAATCCATCACTTCACATTATCTAGATCCAACAAACCAGTCAAGATATGATAGATTATTTATATCATTGTAGCAACTGAAACCTGTTTTGCATAAAGTAAAAAAGCAAAAGATCTCATTCTAAGGTGCGAACCGGAATATAGAAAAAGATGTGGCTAGAGTGGTGAGAGAAAGAGAGAGAAAAAGAATAGCTATGATATAGAATTTCAATATGTAAGGTCTATGAGTCATCTCATAAAAGTCAATGTAATAAAGCACCAATACTGATTCATACATAATTAAATGATAGATATATAACAAAAATTCAAGAGCCTTGAGCCAATAAAGACTGAGAAAATTGACTCAAGAATAAATTTCATTTAGGAGCTCCGTTGTAAAATTAAGACCTAACCATTAAACAAGAAGCGATGGGAACGATGGAACCCATGAATACAGAAGATTTTATTGAAACAAAATCCTAACGATTCGGTGGTCGGGATGGCGGAAGGAACCGAGAAAGAATTGATCTATTCGGATCTGAGAAGTAATGAACTAACCTTACAACTGAAATAGATATTAGAGTAAATATTCGCCCGCGAAAACGTTCTTTTTTGAATTGCTAAATTTTGGATTTGGGTCAATCCGAAAACTGAAAAAAAATATATATATATTTAATAGATTTAGGTATATATCCAAAATATACAAACACAGTATAGAGCTCACTAATAGATTAGATTAAATCTCAAAGAATTCCACGATTTGATCTATTATTCATTAAATAATTAAATATATGTATATCTCAATTCAAATTAAATATTTTGAATCCTTTTATTCGCGAGGAGCTGGATGAGATGAAACTCTCATGTCCGGTTCTGTAGTAGAGGTGGAATTCAGAAACAACCATCAACTATAACCCCAAAAGAACCAGATTCCGCAAACAACATAGAGGACGAATGAAGGGAATGTCTTATCGAGGTAATCATATTAGTTTCGGTAAATATGCTCTTCAAGCCCTTGAACCCGCTTGGATCACATCTAGACAAATAGAAGCGGGGCGCCGGGCAATGACACGAAATGCGCGTCGTGGTGGAAAAATATGGGTACGTATATTTCCCGACAAACCGGTTACAGTAAGACCCGCAGAAACACGTATGGGTTCGGGTAAAGGCTCTCCTGAATATTGGGTAGCTGTTGTTAAACCAGGTCGAATACTTTATGAAATGGGCGGAGTCGCAGAAAATATAGCCCGAAAAGCAATTTCAATAGCAGCGTCCAAAATGCCTATCAAAACTCAATTTATTATTTTGGGATAAGAATGTAGAACCAAAGAAAATAGATCCTGGGGATAAAAAATTCAAAGTTTCTTTTTTTTTATTTGACAAAGAATATTTCTTTATTTTTCTTCGCCCTTTGCATTGAAAGAACAAATAAAAAAAAAAATGATTCAACCCCAAACACGTTTAAATGTAGCAGATAATAGTGGGGCTCGAGAATTGATGTGTATTCGAATCATAGGAGCTAGTAATCGCCGATATGCTTATATTGGTGACGTTATTGTTGCTGTGATTAAAGAAGCAGTACCAAATATGCCCCTAGAAAGATCAGAGGTGGTCAGAGCTGTAATTGTACGTACCTGTAAAGAACTTAAACGTGACAACGGTATGCTAATACGATATGATGACAATGCCGCAGTTGTCATTGATCAAGAAGGAAATCCTAAAGGAACTCGCGTTTTTGGTGCGATCGCCCGGGAATTGAGGCATTTAAATTTTACTAAAATAGTTTCATTGGCGCCCGAGGTATTATAATAGTCTTAAAATATAAACTGAGGTTATGATAGAGTTATAGTAGGATATTGGAAAGAAGTGGATTCAAATTAATTTAGTAGATTGTATTTCACGCATATACCTTAAATTTAATAATAGAATTTTTATTCATAAATAAATTAAGTAAAAATAAAAAAACATGTTGATTATATCAAAATTTGGGAGCAACAAGAATTTTAGTCCATCATGAGTAGTGACACTATTGCTGACATACTAACCTCTATACGCAATGCTGATATGGATAGCAAAAGAGTAGTTCGAGTAGCATCTACTAATATCACCGAAAACATTGTTAAAATCCTTTTACGAGAAGGCTTTATCAAAAATGTAAGAAAACATCGAGAAAGCGACAAATATTTTTTGGTTTCAACCCTGCGACATAGAAGAAATAGAAAAGGACCTTATAAAAATCTTTTAAATTTAAAAAGGATCAGCCGGCCTGGTCTACGAATATATTCTAACTATCAAAGAATTCCTAGAATTTTAGGCGGAATGGGGGTTGTAATTCTTTCTACTTCTCAAGGTATAATAACAGATTGGGAGGCTCGACTAAAAGGAATAGGTGGGGAAATTTTGTGTTATATATGGTAATCTTTACTCTATCCGAAACTAAAAAAAAATGCGGAGTATATAATTGGGTTCCTCCTACATTAGTTAATACTTTAAGGAGGTTTTACCCAGAATGAAAGAACTAAAATGGATTCATGAAGATTTAATTACTGAATCGCTTCCCAATGGTATGTTACGGGTTCATTTAGATAACGAGGGTCTTATTATAGGTTATGTTTCAGGAAAGCTACGACGTCATTTTATAGGGATACTGCCAGCGGGTTGGGGTCAAAGTGTTTAATTAGCATCCTTTTCCATGGGAATACGATTCAAAATTTCAAGAAACTTATTTTCTTCCAATAAGTCAAAGTTCTAAGGAATGAAAAATATGAAAATAAGAGCCTCCGTTCGTAAAATTTGTGAAAAATGTCGACTAATCCGTAGGCGAGGGCGCATTATAGTAATTTGTTCCAACCCGAGACATAAACAAAGACAAGGATAGTGTAGCCTCCCTAAAAGACCCGATAAAAAAAAGATCGGTTTTGACAAAAAATGGATATATCCATATATCTATATATCTATATGACTCATATTTATGAGATGATAAAATATGGCAAAAACTATACCCAGAATTAGTTCGCGTAGGAATGGACGTATTGGTTCACGTAAGAATACACGTAGAATACCAAAGGGAGTTATTCATGTTCAAGCAAGTTTCAATAATACCATTGTGACTGTTACCGATGTAAGAGGTCGAGTGGTTTCTTGGTCTTCCGCCGGTACTTGTGGATTTCGGGGTACAAGAAGAGGGACACCTTTTGCTGCTCAAACCGCAGCCGGAAATGCTATTCGTACAGTAGTGGATCAAGGTATGCAACGAGCAGAGGTCATGATAAAAGGTCCCGGTCTCGGAAGAGATGCAGCATTGCGGGCTATTCGTCGAAGTGGTATACTATTAACTTTCGTACGGGATGTAACTCCTATGCCACATAATGGCTGTAGACCTCCTAAAAAAAGACGCGTGTAAAAAGAAATATTAAATAAATTTCAAGAGAAATAAACGATTCGATCAACTAATATTATATTACTATGGTTCGAGAGAAAGTAACAGTATCTACTCGGACACTACAGTGGAAGTGTGTTGAATCAAGGACAGATAGTAAGCGTCTTTATTATGGACGCTTTCTTTTGTCTCCACTTATGAAAGGTCAAGCCGACACCATAGGCATTGCGATGCGAAGAGCTTTACTTGGAGAAATAGAAGGAACGTGTATTACACGCGCAAAATTTGAGAAAATACCGCACGAATATTCTACCATAGTGGGTATTCAAGAATCAGTACATGAAATTTTAATGAATTTGAAAGAAATAGTATTGAGAAGTAATTTATATGGAACTTGTGACGCGTCTATTTGTGTTAAGGGTCCTGGGTATGTAACAGCTCAAGATATCATCTCACCACCTTATGTAGAAATCGTTGATAATACACAACATATAGCTAGCTTAACAGAATCAATTGATTTTTGTATTGAATTACAAATTGAAAGGAATCGAGGATATCGTATAAAAGGTTCAAATAACTTTCAAGACGGAAGTTATCCTATCGATGCTGTATTCATGCCTATTCGAAATGCAAATCATAGTATTCATTCTTATGGGAATGGAAATGAAAAACAAGAGATACTTTTTCTCGAAATATGGACAAATGGAAGTTTAACTCCTAAAGAAGCGC